GGATTTTATTAACCAAAGAAATACGACTTTGCACTATAGTTAGTTCAGCACCAATCAAGAATCCCCAGGGAATTCCGAGAATTCTTGTTATACGCTCGTTCCAAGTGGCAACTTTCTTTCCTAGGTTCATCGATATTGAATCAATCGAACGAACTTCTAATACCTGTTCCACTTTTGGAAGACCATGTGTTATATCACCAGATCTCGATTTTTCATATATAAATGTAACTAATATATCTCCTTCATAAAGGATTTCCCCATAATGGCCATGAACAGTTGCTCCTGGAGTCGCTAAATAAGGGTTAGCTGATCTTATTACTACAGAATCAATTTGAACAGTTAGAACTTGACCTGATTTTAGGTGTGGTCCATTTTTCGTTTGAGCTAGATATAAATTTTCACAAAGAAATTGTCCAAGTCTAATTATTGTAAATGTTTTTTCACAATAATTAGGATGAAAAAAATACCAATTCAAACGGAATGGATTTAAAACGATGTTACTGCGTAGATCGGGCTTATAAATTCTCTCGTTTTCGTCGATTAAATAATATTTAAATACTTGAAAAGTTTCCTTTACTTTGTCAAGTTGCAAATTTGGATTCCTTTTATTGTTTAATAACTCATAATCAGATCTCGATAACTCCAAATTTGCAACTTGACGGGCTATTCCTAAAGGGCCTAACGAATTCTTAATTGGAATTAAAGTTAAAGGATCTCTTTTAATTTCATGAATTCCCCCTTTTAGCCCATTGTGATATTTTACATCGTTGAATGATCTCATTTGAAAACAATTAGCTGATGACAAAATTATCAAAGATCGGCATTTCTTATTTCTATTCAACAACATACGAATAGTTCCGTGATTTTGGCTAAGTGATTGTTGAAATTTTTCTTTGGAATAACTAGAATAAAATGGATTGATATTTGTCCGATCTGACTCATTATCCGAAATCAATCCTGAACCGGACGGATCATTCCTTTTTCTGATATCCCAAGTATGGGATTTTCCTAAGTCAATTCTTAAGAAATCTCCAATCAAACTATTTGCACTTACTTCAACAAACGAAGTGAGAGCCTCTTCTATAGAAGAACGTTTTTTGTCTTGATCCCAATTCAAGACTAAACAAGTGCGAACTAATTGAATGCTTGTGTCAGAAATTCCCCGAATTGATTGTCCATTTCCATAAAGAATATAATTAAGAACTTTCAGTTCCAGATTATCCCCTTCCTGGAACAGATCCCGTGGGAAAAGTTTTACTAAATTGATACCGTTCGCTATTTCATATAGAATTACGGGTCGAACAAAAACAAAATACTTTTTCTTCGTAGTTGAGATCCATTGGACATAGGTCCAATTTTTAATTTTTTTTTTTAACGCTCCGGGTGGTATCAAGATGCCACTGTGTCGGGATACCTTATCCATCTCTCGAGGAAAGAACATATCGCCAGAAAATATTTTTAATTCAATCCGTTTTTTTTTCTTCTCCACTCGGACTAATCCACCTACTCGACTTTTTATATTTAAGGTAATTGGTGTATCTACTCCAACGATACTATTGTTTCGTACCATTATGTAAGAAGGTTCAGGTAAAATATGTACTTCCTCGGGAATGAAAAACAATCGATCTACTTTTATTTGGTATTTTGACTTAAATTCTTTGACGCCTCGACACTCAATTAAATCCTCTTTTTTAAAAATGGAATGAATTCCTATAGTCCTATATTTAGGAATTCCCGAACTCCGCGTTCTATGTTGAGGATCATCGAAATAAGCAAAAATACTATTTCTACGAAAAATACCATGGATAGGTATTGCAATCGCGATACCGGAAGGGCGCATTAGTTCCTTGTCTCGTTCTTGAATCGATTGGAATGGAATGATGAATCTATTTCTTCGCCTCTTTGCCAATAAATCCGAAGAATCGTGGAAAATAGTAGGATGTATACAATGACAATGATCCGTACATATGATTTGATTAAATCCTGAATAATCCGGAATCCCTATTTCTTTTTTACCCGAAGGGTTGAAATTAAAGAATTTATGCCTTACTTGATCATTACTTACTAAAAGGTTTGAAATATATCTTTCTCCGGTAAAAAGAGAATGAATGTTCATTTGATCTTGATCCTTGCGGAGTGAAAAAGAGACTGCACTGGACCTGCACGACCTTCCCGATAATATCCATAAATGACTTGTTTTTGGTAATATATGTACATTACTATATGTAAATTCGGGTGCATGGTACACATCGGTACTCCAATGCATTTCTCCCTCGGAGTCAGAATAAATATGTTTTCGAACCCTTTCTTTGAAATTCAAAGTGTATGTTCCCGCACGAATCTCAGCAATCACTTGTTCTGATTCTACATATTGATCATTTTGAACTAATAGAAAACTTTTTGGCGGAATAGTCACGTTATATATAATATCGTCACTTTCAATAGTTACATACAAGTCTATATAACATAAAAAAGCGGGATGCCCATGACGGGTACGCGT